CTTCATAGAGATAGAGGACATAATTCACATGGATATAGTAAATCTCGCTTGGGCTGCTTTAATGGTAGTCTTTACGTTTTCCCTTTCACTAGTAGTATGGGGAAGGAGTGGACTCTAGAAGTACTACTAATTGAGTTTAGGAACTAAACAGTATCACTTTTTTTTATAGATCGTTCGGCAAAGTTTTTTTTATTTAAAATTTCACTATTTCAATTTAAAATTTTATTTTTAAATTGAAATAGAAATGAAAAATATCTTCATTTCGAAATTCTCTTGGATTTTAGTTGAGTAATGTATTCTATGAATAATAAATATATATGAAGAATACTCTTTCAATCAAATAAATATTTCAATTATTTCCGTGTTCGTATTTTGAAAGTAAAAAAAGTAAAAGGAATACAAATGGTAGGAAATTTATTCCAACTTAATTCTTCATAAATTTTCTATTTCGATGAACTGACTCTTACCAAAGTTAGATATGGACCATGAGGAAGAACGGAACTTTTTTTTTATTTTGTTTACCTCTTTACTGTTCAAAGATCAAAGAGAAAACAATTCGGTTATTCCATTACGTGGATACACATTGGGAAACAACATAGTAGTTGTCCAACGAGATACTGCACATCCTAAAATATTGTCTTGGGCGAGTCACATATTGCGCCGCTTGTTTTAGTTTTACTATTTTCGAAATTTTATTTATGTTTTGCTTGTTTTATTGAACCCATTTCATATCATGGTTCAAACGTTAAAAGTCCACGGGTTTTACTAATCCTTTTCGAAATCCGAAGAAGTCATTGATTCTTTCGATCGGGATTCATATTGAAAATAATCAGAAATCTAGGAATTCTAATCGTAAAAGTAGCTTTCGATTATTTCAAATTAATTTAATTGAAATCAACACAAATTAAATACAAATAGATAAAGCAAAGAAATAGAAATGGGATACTATATAATATACATTATCACTATATATATTATATACGTAATTAAATAGATTTCTATATATATAGAAAAGGAATATGATGATACTATTGTAGATTGATCTATATTAATCTATATTAAATTAACCCGCATTACAATACAACTTTATACACTACAATAACAATACTAGATAGTATGGTAGAAAGAAATATCGGAATCTTTCTACCATACTATCGTATCTCATAGAATGCGACTGATTCTAGTCTGCCCATTTCATTTAAGACGCGAAATTTTTATCCTTTTCTTCTCTGCAATTATTGATAAGAAATAAAAAATCAAGTTTAATTCAAATTAATCACCTTGGCTGACTGTTTTTACGTATATTATAAGTAAAAAAGCAGTAGGAACTAGAATAAACAGTGCAGTAGCAATAAATGCGAGAATATTTACTTCCATAATCTCATTGTTTAATTTTTCTTTAATTCGCAATAACTCGGGAGTTAATCCCATAGAAATAATAAATCTTTCGCCTGTAAATTCAATGGGATGCATTACATCTCGATGATATCGAATCGGATCAATATCATGAATAACAATATCGGAGCTATCAAATCGATTCATCGTCAAGAATTGAATAGTATAACATAGGACGATCTTTTATCCATACTGAACTCAAAATTTGATTCCCGATACAATCAATAATTCCTTTATTTATTTATCATTCTTTTCCATTCTTTCTTTTCTATACCGCCCTCTTTGTACAATCATCTGATGAAGTATCATCTAACCGCCTTTCCACTTACCATTGGTTCTAAACAAACCCCAACAAACAATAGAAGCTCAATGAAAAAAAAGGAAGGAGCTAAGTTATAAACTCCTTTTTTTAATGATCCAATCTTCTTGGAAAACAAAAGAAGTATGATAAAGACGAGTACAAATTCCGGTATAAAAAAATCGAATATTCCATCAAATTAACTATTTTTTTATATTTTTATATATTTATATATAAATTTTAAAAGTTTGTTCTTTCAAGGAAAAACCCTTATAAAAATATAAAAAAAAATTCATTACCTCGCTAATAAAAAAGTGATCTCGCTAATAAAAAAGTGATCCTTGTTTGATCTTTATTTTTTGAATATCCTCTTTCATTGGATTAGTAATGGGACGCATATATCAAAAGCTCAATGCGAAATTTGAATGAGATAGATTATTTCAAATTAGTCAAATTTGAAATTGAGGTTACACAAAATAGGGCCCGAAAAGGATATACTTTTATTTTAATCTTAAAAAAAAAGTATTCTATACTATTCTATACACAGTAACTATGTTCAATTTATTTTATATTGTACAAATTCCATTTATGTATGTACTCCCACAATACTCTACTCTATTTCATATTTCACAGATCGGGAGTAATTGAAAAAGCCAGACCCAGTACAGTACGGTATCCCGTGGAATCCTGAATCTGATGCTAATAATATAATAATTGTACTAATCCACATATGCCTCTCTCCCATCAATCGAATCGGTACTAGTCGAAGAAATGGAAATTCCCCCATTTGGTTGATGATAAATGTGA